TGGATTATCCCCCCTTTTTCTAATATTTCAAATATTTCAAAAAACTCCATTAGACTTTTTTTCTGGGCAGTGTTTTTGAAAAAGTAACTTCATTAATTGATTCAGAACATTTGTTCCTCGATAGTATCTAGCGATACTTTCAAAGTTAACAGAAAGAAGGAATTACTCAATTTCCTTTTCCTGTGTGACACACTTTTTCTATTTTTTCTATACTAATAGAACTTCAGTCCTATTTATTTGAATATTTCATTTCATCAAAATTCAATTTTGAAATTCATTGAACAAGTTCTATTTGCTCTAAAAACTTGCTTGTTTGTCCACTCCTTTATTTTAATATTTAAATTTTACACTTATATGTATACATAATAAAATCAATCCAATTTATATCCAATCCGCATAGAAAACCAAAAAGAATGTTATGATAATCCTGGAAAAACTATCAACTAAGTTGGAATCTTTGAGGAATCAGATCGGAAATCATTATTATTTCAACACAAGACAAGAAAAAAAAAAGGGATGCGGAAATCTTTTTTTTTCTTGTGTCGAAGAACGGCAAGATGAATAGAATAATATCTCCTAGAATACTTTGTTCCCTCATTTAGCCTTTGTTTTTCCGCTTACTTATTTTTGGTATTTAGTCAAATTTGATTCTATTAGATAAAAAAAACTATTGATAGATTTTATGACAGTTAAATCTGTCATATAGTGACATAATCGCACTGCTCCAATTTGGATTAAAAAAAACATAAAGAGGGGAGGTCTTCTTAATCAAGCAATATTCTTCTTATCAAGCAATATGCATACTATAACTAGAAATGCAGTACAAGTAATTACCCCCAATCCGATAGAAATCAAAAAAGAATATAAACAAAAGCAAAATGCTTTTCAAAAACTCTTTTGGTTTTGGTATGATAAACAAAAATTTTGTTCTTTTTAAGAACTTGATATTGATAAATCCGAAGATCTAAAAATTCATTTCGGACAATTGAACCTTCTCAAACTGTTTCTTTTTAAGAACCAAAAAGATTTGTGCCAAAATAACGGATGCTAAGAAGACCAAAAGGCCTTGGACACGTAATGGGTCTTGAAGTACTATTTCAGCATCCCCCTGACCAAATCCGCCCACATTAGGATTACTCGTTAATGGTTGATCAAGTTTGATGGATTCACCTTCTGAAATAAGAAGTTCTGGTCCTGGAGGTATAATATCAACCACTTGACGTGCCTCTGACGCATCTGTTATGGTTATTTCGTATCCCCCTTTTTCTTTTCGTATTATTTTGCTTACTCTACCTGCTGCTGTAGCATTATAAACCGTATTGTTACTCTTGCTCCCGTCGGGATAAATCTGACCTCTTCCCCTGTTCCCGCCTACGTATATGGGATATTTTAAGAAGTGAACATCTTTCTTAGTGGCAGGATCCGGCGCAAGAATAGGAAAGGTTATTTCACTATATTTTTGACCCGGAACAGGACCTATCACAAGAATATTTTTTTTAGTGGGGCGATAGCTCTGAAAAGATAGATTACCTATTTTTTCTTTCATCTCTGGCGAAATACGATCAGGAGGAGCTAATTCAAACCCCTCGGGTAAAATCAGGACGGCCCCTACATTCAAGGCTCCCTTTTTACCATTAGCAAGAACTTGTTTTAGTTGCATATCATAAGGAATTCGAACAACTGCTTCAAATACAGTATCAGGAAGTATCGCCTGTGGAACCTCAATACTTACAGGTTTATTAGCTAAATGACAATTGGCACATACAATACGGCCAGTTGCTTCACGTGGATTTTCATAACCTTGCTGTGCAAAAACGGGATATGCATTTGAAATAGATGCCCCAGTTATTATATATATCATTAGCGATACGGAAATGAAGCGAGTAATCTCTTCCTTGATCCAAGAGAGGGTCTTTTTAGTTTGCATGGTCCAATGTTGATACCGAAAAGTTCTACAATAAAATTGAGTGGGTCACTAGCGGAGTTCCCTAGCCACGACGTTGCTATTTACTGAAAAATTTTTACTAAAATGTAAAAATTTGAATCTCTTGGATGTGTGGATGTATAGACAAAATGTATAAAATATAAAAAAAGTAAAATTTGAAGTGTTTAAAAAATAACCAACCTTCTAAAAATTTTGTCGGTGGATCATTATTTTTCAGTTATTCATTGAATGATAAATTACTACAAGTGATGGAGATACACGATTTAAATAACGGAAGATCCAATATTTAAAAATTGTATCCAAAATGACTGGAAAAGTGGAAACAAGGCCAGATATAATTTGATCATTATGAGCAAATCCAAAATCTTTGTAGACAGAGCCAATCATTAGTTCCCAACCATGGGGTGAGTGGAATCCTATACATAAGTCGGTTAATAAAAGAATAGAAAAGGCTTTTATTGTGTCGCTTAAATTATATAGGAATTCTTGAACCCAAGAATTAAGAATAATAAGTTCTTCATTACCTAGAATAGAATAACCACTTAGAATAACGAAACAGAGTAAATTTGTCGAGAAGTGCAAAATCATATGGATACTATCTTCATTATACATCTTGATCAATTGAATCGTTTCTTTGTGGATTCTTCCGATACGAAACCTTTGTAAATGTGTTTCCGGGTATTCCTTTAGCATTTCGTCCAATAGGAAGAGTTCCTCGAATTCTATGAAGTTCGCTAGAATACTCTTTTCTTGAATATCACTTAAAAAAGTTTCAGATTGACTAGTATTCCACCAATTAGTAACCCAAGATTCCAGACTTTTATTAAATGAAAAAGAGATCCACCGGGGCAAAAATACTATCGATGTAAGATATAAAAGGGGAATGAATGCTTTTTTTTTTTTCATTTTTTTGTCTGTAAATTTTGACCGAACCCCGTCTCATTCGTCGACTCTAGACGATCTACTATTTCTATTCAGCATAAGTTCTATTACAAGACGTCAAATTTATATATCTAAATATCTAAATTTATTATCTATTTTTTTTATGAGTCCAGTGGTTAGTTAGTCTTTGAATTTCGAAAAAATTACAGAATCATAGTCTAAAAAACGAAAGAATACATGACTGACAAAAAAAATGTATTGTTTAGTATATTTCATTGTATTGTTTAGTATATTATATAATATACGTCTTCTTTGCTTCATCAGTATTGTGGAGAAACTTCAGTTAAGTTATACTCTAGAAACAAAAAAGCAAAAGAAAGGACTCCTGGCCTCCTGGTAAGACAAATGTTTATTCTTCAGTTTTCAGTTCATTTCAAACTACTTCAATTGGTACGCGCAAAAAAGAAGCCAATTCCGCAGCTTTTTGCTCAACTTCTCGTGGAGTCAAATTTTCATCAGTACGAATCAAAGGAATGACCCCCTGCCCTCTGATTTCCATATAAAGGACACGCCGAGCATAAATACCCTCTTGAACTTCTATTCTGATAGACTGAATATCTTTCATAAGAAATCGGAGTAAGATGCGCCGATTTTTTCCAGGAAATCCCCAACGAAACATACACACGATTCCTTCTTTTCTATCGAATCGATCATAACCGCTACCCACATTCCATGAAATTGTACACCACAAATAAGAGCTAATAAATAGACCAGCGATCCCATAAAAAGACATCACGATCCCTTGGGGAAAAAAAACGATTTCCTGAGACGGAAATAAAGATATCAAATTTCTGTCAAGGTAACTGGAAATTCCAACCAATAAAAACCCCAATGAACCTAAAAAAAGTATAAAAGCCCAACAGAAATTACTTGTTTTTCGAGACCCCACTATAAGTTCTATCCATATATGTTCTGATCGCCAACTCATACTAGATCCGGTTGCATTTTATTGGAAGTGAGAGACTAGCCCGCATGAATTTGACTTTACTTTTTTTGTTTCCGAAGTAACTTTCATCAACTCGCATCATTCTGATGTGCATTTTTGGGAGGAATTCATCCAATTTGTTAGTCTAAAATACTAAAATGAAGCCCTCTCGTACGATCCCCTATCTACGCGCATACAGATATTTTTACTTTGCGTTTATTTCAGGCATCTACTCCAATCTTGATTGATTTTCAAATGGCTCATTTATTAATATATCATATTCACGCCTGCATAAAAAACCCTTCTTTTATCGTTGTCATTTTTTTTTAATGTTATACCATAATTATACTAAATATATATCTAAAACGGATATCTCTGTTATGATTCAAGTATAGGTCTTGAAAAAATAAGTAAAACTTTCTTTCATCAAATCTAAAAAATCTTGTTTTTTTGAACATGAAGAGATAAGGAAGCCATTGCAATTGCCGGAAAGACTAAGCCTACTAAAGGCACAAAAATAGAGGGTAAATTGTTGAGAATTGTCATAGGCTGGGCACCCCCGATTGAATATTTGTATCTGTTATTTATTGTTATATTAATCTTTTTACTTACTATATTCTATATTATTATTATTGTTAAAAAGAGAAAGATATCTTCTAATTATTAGAATTCGTATTCTAATTCGTATATAGTATATCTAATATAGTATAATTTTAGTATATCGAAGTGAATCTAAGTTTAAGTATTAAATAAGTATATAGAATGAAAGTGCAAGGAATCTAGAACTAATTAAATGAGCTTATTCAGTTTTCTAAATGTAATTGTAATAAAGTAATGTAATAAATAACAAAGAGTTTCTTCCACTTATAAATGCAAATAAATTGTAAATTCCCGAAAATTTGGTTATAATCCGAAGGTAAGAAAATAAGATAAAATTTTTTTATTTATTATTTTCATTACCCAATTGAATTTCGCGGAAAAAATAATTTCGTTCTTTTAGCTTGTTGCTAGTTGATAGAGGTTTCATTTCCTACTTAGTAATCAAGAATATCAGTAATTATCTACATGATTCTTTCTACAATTCTACAAATTCTTCTTATGTCACAAAAAACCATTCGTTGGATTTTTCCAATTTTTTTTTGATAAATCGATAAACAAATACTTGTTCACTAGAACCCCAAAAATGGA